AACCCACCCATAAGAACCATATTTTGACTTTTATCTGGAGAATATCCAACAACCAATTCCATTGAATGAATAATGGAACCTGATCCTAAAAACAATAAAGCTTTTGAATAAGCGTGAGTAATCAAATGAAATAAAGCAGCTCGATAAGACCCTATACCTAAAGCTAACATCATATAACCCAATTGGGACATTGTAGAATAAGCTAAGCTTCTCTTAATATCTTTTTGAGCAAGAGCTAAAGTAGCTCCAAAAAGTACTGTTATTATACCGATGAAAGCTATTATATTCATTATGTAAGGTATGACTATGAAAAGAGGAATAAACCGAGCGACAAGAAAAATTCCCGCTGCTACCATCGTAGCAGCATGGATAAGAGCCGAAATGGGGGTAGGGCCCTCCATGGCATCAGGTAACCACACATGAAGGGGAAATTGAGCAGATTTAGCAACTGCACCAGAAAATAATAGGACGGCACATAAACTAACAAATAAAAAATGAACCTCATTATTAGAAATCAAATTATTGAATATTTTAAACAAATCACTAAATTCAAAACTACCTGTTGTCCAATAAAAACCTAAAATTCCTAATAATAAACCAAAATCCCCCACACGATTCGTTACAAATGACTTTTGACAAGCATTCGAGGCAATAGGTCGTGTAAACCAAAAACCTATTAATAGATACGAACACATTCCAACCAATTCCCAAAAAATATAAATTTGTACCAAATTAGAACTAGTAACTAATCCCAACATTGAAATATTGAAAAAAATCATATAAGCACAAAATCTCAAATATCCTTGATCATGAGACATATAATTGTCACTATAAATAAGAACCAAAACCCCAACAGTAGTAATTAATAATGACATAATAGAAGTAAGTGGATCAATCAAGTAGCCAAACTCTAAAGAAAAATCATTATTGATAGTCCAAGACGATACATATTGATAAACATAACTGTTACTTATTTGCTGAATAAACAAATAAAATGAAAAAATCATCACTATACTTAAAAAAAAAACACCAGTAAAAGACCATATACGTCGAAGTTTTTTTGTTGACGTTGGAAAAAGCAATAGTCCCCCTGCTAGTAACATAAGAACTGGAAGTGAAATAAAAGGTATGATCCACGAATATTGATATGTATATTCCATAAAAAAGGATTTTTTTACTATTTATCAATTTATTATTTCTTATTCACGAACTTGTGTTTGTTTTCTTTTGAAAAGGGTCAGTTAATAACAAATTAAAATATGTAAAAGTGAAATAGAATTTTCTATTCGTAATTATTCTTAATTTTTTCAAATACTTCAAATATTTTCAATCAAGAACTTAGAATTGTTCCCATAATATACTAAAATTCAATTTTGAGTAAAAACTTCTATTTCTTTTTTTATTCTGATGATATAGAAAATGAAAAATTTGCATTATGATTTTTTACGTATTACAAAACTTTTTATTTCTTGAACACGGTTTATAGAGGAAGGACTAATAATTATACAAAAAAAAGTGTATGAATTGTCCAAAACAAAAAAATCCGAACTATTTTTTTTTTCGTTGGTTTATTTAAAATCATTAACCAAATATCTTTTGAACTGAATGGATTTTTTCAATTTTTTTTTTTATTATATATACTAATTCTTTGACATAAATTTTTTTTAAAAGGATTTACTAAAATATTAAATTTTATAAAAAAAAAGATTCTTTACAAATAGAAAGGTTGAGTTTTTAAAATTTTCGATCTATTTTATCACATGTATATTCCATTCATATATAAATGAAAGACGGCAAAACTAGACAATGCCAAACCATACCCAATTAGACTCTTTTCTTGTTGTATTCTTTTTTGCAATAATAATATATAATTATTAATATATTATTATTATACTTTTTGTCTTTCTTTTATGTTTGTCTCTCCTAATATATTTAAAGTGATTTTCATAGAATCCTTAGATTATGAAAGGAATCGAATGAAAAGAACAAATATATAATATAGAGTAGAGTAAATAAATAGTATAGTAACGAATCCTTTTTTTTTAAGCAAAATATGTCTTTCACATCCAACTCTAGAAATGAATAACTTATTTTAATTTTTAAATGGCAGTTCCAAAAAAACGCACTTCTATATCAAAAAAACGAATTCGTAAAAATATTTGGAAAAGCAAAGGGTATTGGGCAGCGTTGAAAGCTTTTTCATTAGCAAAATCTCTTTCTACAGGGAATTCTAAAAGTTTTTTTGTGCGACAAATCAAATAAATAACAAAATAAACATTCTAATAATCTGAACCCTTTTAAATCAAAAAAGAGACTAGTTAAATGAAAAAGAATGAATTTTGAAATAATTATTATTTCCTACTAGGATCTATATTTAATTCTTTTTTTTTTTTCTTTATGGTATGTAAACTAAAAAGAAGTTTGTTTACGAAATTCTAAAAAAAAAAAAAAATGGATACTTTTTGAAAAAGAAAAAAATGAACTTCAGAAATCAAGTTCAAAGAAAAAATAATAAAAAAAGTTTTACCTTCAATTTTCGTTTTAACATGTTTGTTCTTTCAGTTTTGGGATGGGGAAAATAATAATCCCCATCGACCCCTAAACTCCATTTTTTTCGTCATTTTTATTTGATTATATATTTTATTCTATAAATATAGAAAATCGAGTAATAAATTCTTTATTCAAAATTAATAAGTTATGAAAATTATGAAATTAGTTGATAAAATTGAAAACCTTTTTTTTTTTTATTCTCTTAAACTCTTATTTCTCTAAATTTGGATTACCGTATATAATATATCTCTAACCCTACTCCTTTTAACCAAATGTTTCAAATTTCTTTCTTCTTATCTTAATCTTTTTTTTTATCCTGTTTTTGATTTTCTAAAAAATATTACATTGAATTGATTCTTTCAATCTCGACGATTGAATCAAAATAAGTTATTATGAGTTCGATAAAGCCGCTATGGTGAAATTGGTAGACACGCTGCTCTTAGGAAGCAGTGCTAGAGCATCTCGGTTCGAATCCGAGTAGCGGCATACCATTTTGAATTATAAATTCAAAATTTTATAAAAGAATAAGGTATTATAAAAGAATAAAGACTATAATATAATGAATTAAGTTCCCGCTTTCTATTCTTATAATTGATAGACCCCCCTTTTTTTTTTTTATGATATTTTCAACTGTAGAACATATATTAACTCATATATCCCTTTCAGTCGTTTCAATTGTAATTACAATTCTTTTGATAACCTTATTAGTTGATGAAATTGTAGGACTATATGCTTCCGCCGAAAAAGGAATGATAACTACTTTTTTTTTTATAACTGGATTATTAGTTAGTCGTTGGATTTATTTGAGACATTTCCCATTAAGTGATTTATCTGAATCATTACTATTTCTTTCATGGAGTTTTGTCATTATTCATATGGTTACATATTTCAAAAAAACGAAAAACTATTTAAGTTCAATAACCATGCCAAGTACTATTTTTATCCAAGGTTTTTCTACTTCAATATTTTTAACTTACATGCATCAATCCGAAATATTAGTCCCGGCTCTTCAATCTCATTGGTTAATGATGCATGTAAGTATGATGGTATTGGGTTATGCATCTCTTTTATGTGGATCATTATTTTCATTAGCTCTTGTAGTCATTACATTTCAAAAAGTCATAATAATTTTTGGTAAAAACAGTTATTTTTTAAATAAGTCATTTTCCTTAGGTGAGATCCAATACATGAACGATGGAAACAATGTTTCCAAAAACACTTCTTTTTTTTATTCTAATAATTATTACAAGTCTCAATTGATTCATCAATTAGATCATTGGAGTTATCGTATTATTAGTATAGGGTTTATCTTTTTAAGCATAGGTATTCTTTCAGGAGCAGTATGGGCTAATGAGGCATGGGGATCATATTGGAATTGGGATCCAAAAGAAACGTGGGCATTTATTACTTGGACCATATTCGCAATTTATTTACATATTAGAACAAATCCAAATTTTGAAAGTATAAATTCTTCAATTGTAGCCTCTATGGGTTTTCTTATAATTTGGATATGCTATTTTGGGGTCAATTTATTAGGGATAGGGCTACATAGTTATGGTTCATTTACATTAAACATCTAATTGAATTGAAGAAAGGATCTAACGAATCTAAATATAGAACAGTATATATATAAGAAAAATTCGTGTAAATCATGGAGAAAGCGAACCATTTGAATCACTACATTACTTGATTCAAATGGTTCTCAGAAAATATAAATGTATATGGTTGAAAGTCCAATTCATTTTTTTTTTTCACTTATTTTCTACAATAAATTCATCATTATTATTGCAATATTGTATTGCTGGTTTATTTATTTATTTTTATGTAAAGAAAATTATCTATAAAAATAATTAGCTAAAATAGCTTCAACTTTATCAACTGATAGTGATAAAACAAAATCTGGATAAATACCAATGCCTATTATTGGTAAAAGGATAGAGATCGAAACAAACAACTCTCGCGGTCCTGAATCAACAAAATAAAAATTTAGAACATTAAAAAGTTTGTATCCATAGAACATCTGGCGTAACATGGATAATAAATAAATAGGAGTTAATATCATTCCAATTGCCATTACAAAAAGAATTAATATTTTTGTCATTAAAAGATATTTTTGGCTGGTAATAATTCCAAAAAAGACTAGTAGTTCTGCAACAAAACCACTCATTCCCGGTAATGCAAGGGAAGCCATCGATAAAATACTGAAAGTCGTAAATATTTTAGGAATTGGTATAGCCATTCCTCCCATATCGTCAAGATAAACAAGGCGTATTCTATCATAACCTGTTCCCGCTAAGAAAAAAAGCCCAGCACCAATAAATCCATGAGAAATTATTTGTAAAATAGAGCCGTTGAGTCCTGCATCGCTTATAGATCCAATTCCTATAATTATGAAACCCATATGAGATACGGAAGAATAAGCTATCCTTTTTTTTAAATTACGTTGACCGGGAGATGTTGAAGCTGCATAGATTATTTGAATTATCCCTACTATGATCAACCAGGGTGAAAATATAGAATGAGCGTAAGGTAATAATTCGATATTGATGCGAACTAATCCATATGCTCCCATTTTTAATAAGATTCCGGCTAGAAGCATACAAGTACTGTAATGTGCCTCTCCATGTGTGTCTGGTAACCATGTATGTAAGGGTATAATCGGTGATTTGACAGCAAAAACAATAAGAAATCCAATATAAAAGATTATTTCCAGTGCGACAGGATACGATTGATTAGCTGATGTTTCAAAATTGAATGTTGGTTCGTTAGAACCATATAAACCAATACCCAAAACTCCCATTAACAAAAAAATGGAACTCCCTGCAGTATACAAAATAAATTTTGTAGCTGAATACAAACGTTTCTTTCCTCCCCACATCGATAGAAGTAAATAAACAGGAATTAATTCGAATTCCCACATGAAAAAAAAAAGTAAAAGATCTCGAGAAGAAAATGATCCTATTTGACCGCTATACATAGTTAACATTAGGAAATAGAATAATCGAGAATTCCGCGTAACTGGCCAAGCCGCTAAAGTAGCTAAAGTGGTGATAAAGCCCGTCAGTAAAATAGGTCCTATAGAAAGACCATCTATTCCCAATCTCCAATAAAAATTCAAAAAATGGATCCATTTATAATCCTCTGTCAATTGAATTAATGGATCATCAAAGTCAAAATGATAACAAAATGTATAGGTTGTTATAAGGAGTTCCAAAAAGCATATACATATAGTATACCATCTAATGACCTTATTTCCTTTATGAGGGAGAAAAAAAAGTAGGGAACCAAAAAATATTGGCAAAACTACAACTACTGTTAACCAAGGAAAGTAATTCGTAGTAAAAACAAGATACACTTGGACTAGACCAACTCGTGCTCAAAATATATATATATATTTTGAGCACGAGTTGGTGTCAGTAAAAAAAAAATCAAATGTATTCAAGTATGGTTTTCTCGCATGTATCAATAAGCTAGACCCATGCTTCGCGTTGTTTCATGCCATAAATAAACTCGAACACTCAAGAAATCCGTTGGACAAGCGGATTCACATCTCTTACAACCAACACAGTCTTCTGTTCTTGGAGCAGAAGCAATTTGTTTAGCTTTACATCCGTCCCAAGGTATCATTTCTAATACATCTGTGGGGCAAGCTCGGACACATTGAGTACACCCTATACATGTATCATAAATCTTTACTGAATGTGACATTGGATCTATAAATTTTTGAACATCATCAATTTTCAATCTAGTAATAAAGCTTTAAATGAATCATTAAATGAATCATTATTTAGATACCAGATGAATCAATAATTTATTATAATTTATCTAATCAATCTAAACTTACTATGAGATTGAATCATGCGATAGGGCCAAGATACTTTAATTTCTTACGTTTTCGTCATTATTCTATATCTACGGCTAAAAAGAGAATTCAACTTGATGAATATCACCATTTATCGAATCAAGACTATTTATTTAACAAATTCGATTGATTAATACGAGTTGATTTTCTGTTACGATAAATTGAGGAAACAATAGCTGGTCCAATAGCTGCTTCAGCGGCTGCAATAGCTATACCAAAAATGGAGAAAATATTACCTTTTATTTGACGACTATCAAAAAAATCAGAAAATGTTACCAAATTTATATTAACTGCATTCAGGATCAGTTCAAGACACATAAGGGCTCTAACCATGTTTCGGCTTGTAATCAATCCATAGATACCAATACAAAATAAATAGGCACTTACAACAAGTACATGTTCTAGCATCATTGACCAACTCCTTATCAATTTCGATTCATTTCAATATAAGTAACAATTTCAAAAATTCAATTTGATTGACTAAAAAAAGTACAGAACAAGGGAAATCTATTGGTAATAGATCGAATAAAAAAAAAAAGAATTTAGACAGAAACAATTTTTAAAAATATACTTAATTAAAGTGAAAGTACAGAAAGGGTATGGGTGTGATAACCTAGAACAAAGTTTTATTTAGTATTTAGATTGCAGTTGCTAGTTCTAAAGATTAATTACTGGCGAGCCACGGCAATTGCACCTACCAAAGCAGCTAAAAGAATTATTGAAATGAGTTCAAATGGAAGAAAAAAATCTGTTGATAAATGAATTCCAATTTGTTGACTAGTACTTATCAAATCTTGCTCTAGAATCTGATTGGATCTTGTAGTCCAAATAATCCCATACCATGACGTATCTAGAATAGTATTCATTAGTGAAACAAAAATACTTGTACAAACCAGCAAAGTAACTCCACTTCCAACGGTCCAAAGATTAAAATCTTTGGAATATTCTGAACCCTTCATAAACATGACAGCAAATATGATTAAAACATTTATAGCGCCCACATAAATAAGGAGTTGCGCAGCAGCTACAAAATGGGAGTTTGCTAAAATATAAAAAAAAGATATACAAACAAGAACCAGTCCCAATGAAAAAGCAGCATAAATTGAATTGGTAAGTAATACGACACCCATACTTCCTAATATAAGACCTGATCCCAACAAGACTAAAAGAAAATCATGTATCGGTCCAGGCAAATCCATTATATGTACAATAATAAATAAATAGAAATATTTTTCATGAACTTATTGACTCGACCAGGAAAAAAATTGTTGATCAATTCATAATTTAATCTGAAAGGTTGTGAATTAATATATGTACTTTTATTGGATTCACTTCCTTTTTTATATGAATTTTATATGAAAAGGAGTATTTCAAAATTCTATATTTTGAAAAAATTCCAGATATTGTTAATATATATATATATTTTCAATACAAAAAAGCTGCAATTCTGATTAATGAAAAATTTTGATTTTTTGTTAGTGACAAAATAAACAACATGAAAGAAACCTCATTCTTTTAGATTAAAAGAGAAATTTAGTAATTTCCTTAATCAAGGGATTTACTTCTTTTTTATTTGAATTTCAGTAGAATTTGAAATTGTTCGAATTGTAGAATCGTCAACTACTGACATTGGTAAACGACCCAAAGCAATTTGATTATAATTCAATTCATGACGATCATAAGTAGAAAGTTCATATTCTTCTGTCATGGATAAACAATTTGTTGGACAATATTCAACGCAGTTACCACAAAATATACAGATTCCGAAATCAATACTGTAATTAAGCAATTGTTTCTTTCGAATATAAGTTTCCAATTTCCAATCTACAACGGGTAGATCTATAGGACATACACGAACACATACTTCACAAGAAATACATTTATCAAATTCAAAATGGATTCGACCGCGGAAACGCTCGGATGTTATTAATTTTTCGTAAGGATATTGAATAGTTACAGGCAAACGATTTGCGTGGGATAAAGTAATCATGAAACTTTGACCAATGTATCTTGCAGCTCGTACTGTTTGTTGACCATAATTCATTAACCCAGTTATCATAGGAAACATATTGTAATATCTATGAATAATTTGATGTTTGTTTCTTTCTCTTGGTTGAGATAAGTCCTGAATATAAAACATTGTATTCCTTTATAGTGAAAAGAGTTCGAAAGAAGTTGTTAATAATAAATTACCGAGAGAAATAGGTAAAAGAAATTTCCATCCAAGATTTAATAATTGATCCATTCTTAGTCTGGGTAAAGTCCACCTTGTTGTGATAGAAATGAACAAGAACAAATAAGTTTTAATTAATGTAATAAAGATACCAATTGTCATTACAAAGAGTCCACCTGCTTTATTTATTTCAAAAAGTGAAGAATTTAATATGTACGGAATAGATATATCCCAACCGCCCAAATAAAGAACTGTTACTAATAATGAAGAAACTAATAGATTTAGATAGGAAGCAACGTAAAATAAACCAAATTTGATACCCGAATATTCCGTTTGATAACCCGCTACTAATTCTTCCTCTGCTTCTGGTAAATCAAAAGGTAATCTTTCACATTCTGCTAAGGAAGAAATTAAAAAAAGAATAAACCCTATAGGTTGACGCCACAAATTCCACCCCAAAAAACCATATTTTGATTGAGCTTCAACGATATCAACTGTACTTGAACTGTTAGATAATTATAGTCGCCAATAACATTACTGCTCTCATCGCTATTACAGAACCGTACATGAGATTTTCACCTCATACGGCTCCTCAAAAAATATAAATAAATTTAAGGAGTTAGTCGATATTATTTATCTTGATAAATATGTTTTGTCGGATAATATAGTATCAAAATCTATCTATCGTGTATTCCAAAATTAAATCAATGGAATTCTGTCTGTTTTATTTTTATTTGAATAAAAAAGAAAATAATAAATAAAAAAATGACTTCTGAATTGATCTCATCCTCTTTAAAAATTTAAATTTTTCTTCGTTGAGTAATAACTTAATTCTTAACTAAAATACTTTTTTTAGAAATACAAATAATCCAGCGGTTTGAATTACGAAAATGAAATAACTATTCCATCAGTTCGTCAATAAAGAAAAAAAAAAAGAGATCTTTTTTTGTACTTGTATTCTTTCTATTTTTTTTTTTTTTTTTTTTTTTTTTTTTGTTTCTCAGAAAAAAAAAAAAAGGGGGACTTATGAAATAAGGGATTATTTCGTTTTGGATAGTCATTTAGTTAATGGGTAGATAGAAGCATATTCTGGATCGGAATCGTGGGGAGTACTGCCTAATCATTTCTACGAATTTCAAGCCCCAATTAGTATTCTTTTTTTATTATCCATTTTGAAAAAATGTTTCTCTTCTCTTATTTTGGATAATTTTGAAAATCTCTATTACTAATCTTTTGCATATTTTGGTGTTTCTAACCATCCACTCATTTTTGTTCAATCGCGCCTATTATGGTAATAGATGTATACTAGTACATACAAATAATAGTGAAAATTCACTAGGGTTGATCTTTTTTTTTGAGTCCGCTTCAAGACGGGTTAATTAATTAATCAATCTTGGGATAAAAGTTCTCTTTTTATTATGTTTATTTCCGTTTAACTCTTATACCTAGAAAATGAGACTCCATTTTTTTTACTGCGAATTCTTTTTTCTATAAGCTGTTTTATTTCACTCATATAACTATCTAATTTAGTTCTTTAGTTCATTAATATAACTAATGAATAGAAAACTATTCAATTCATTTTAACTCTTAAACAAAAAGGAAAAGTTTATGTCTTAACGACTCGCACGTAGAGATATTGATAATACACATAGAGTTAATGGTATTTCATAACTAATTGATTGAGCAGCAGCTCTTAGACCACCTAAAAAAGAATATTTATTATTTGAACCATATCCTGAGATAAGAAGTCCAATAGGAGCAATACTTGAAATGGCAATCCATAAAAAAACACCAATATTGAGATCGGCTAAAATAAGGCGATAACCAAAAGGAATTACTGAATAACTTAGTAGAATTGATATAACTGCTATGGATGGTCCGATACTGAATAAATGAGTATCCCCTCTAGATGGAAGAATATTTTCTTTTAAAAGCAATTTTGTACCATCTGCTAAAGCTTGAAGAACTCCCAACGGGCCCGCATATTCAGGTCCAATACGTTGTTGTATCCCTGCGGATATTTCTCTTTCTAACCATACAATTACTAGTACACCTATTGTGATTCCAAATATAGGAGTAAAAATAGGGACAAGCACCCATATAAGTTCATAGAACTCTTTTAAGGATTCCAATCTTGAAAAAGAATTGATATCTTGTACATTTGTTGTATTAATTATCATTTTAACGGTCAACTTCTCCCATAATGATATCTATGCTACCTAGTATTGTCATAATATCGGCCAATTTCATTCTTTTAACTAACTGAGGAAGAATTTGCAAATTGATAAAACCTGGTGGTCGAATTTTCCATCTCCAAGGAAAACTACCCTGATCCCCTATCAGAAAAATGCCCAATTCCCCTTTTGGAGCTTCGACTCTCACATAAAGTTCTTGTTTCGGCAACTCAAAAGTAGGCGAAGGTTTTTTACTAATGAATCTATATTCAAAATCATTCCATTCCGGATACCTTTCTCTATCAAAACATCGGCTTTCTAAATTTTCATAAGGTCCCCCTGGAATTTTTTCCAAAGCCTGTTGAATAATTTTTATGGATTCCGTCATTTCTCCAAGTCTAACTAAATAACGAGCTAATGAATCTCCTTCTTTTTGCCATTGAACTTCCCAATCAAATTCGTCATAACACTCATAATGATCAACTTTACGAAGATCCCATTGTATTCCTGAAGCTCGCAGCATTGGTCCTGATAAACCCCAATTTATTACTTCTTCTCCACCAATAATGCCTACGCCCTCAACTCGTTCTAAAAAAATAGGATTTTTTGTAATAAGTTTTTGATATTCAGCAACTTCTGTCAAAAAATAATCGCAGAAATCCAAACATTTATCTATCCAGCCATGAGGTAGATCAGCTGTGACTCCCCCGATACGAAAAAAATTATGCATCATTCTCATTCCGGTGGCAGCTTCGAATAGGTCATAAACAAATTCTCTTTCTCTGAAAATATAGAAGAAAGGAGTCTGTGCGCCAATATCGGCCATAAAAGGGCCAAGCCATAAGAGATGAGAAGCTATACGACTTAACTCCAACATAATAACTCTAATATAGCTGGCTCTTTTAGGTACTTGAATATTGACCAACTGTTCTGGTCCATTTATGGTTATTGCTTCTGTGAACATAGTAGCTAAATAATCCCAACGTGTTACATAAGGTAGATATTGTATAATTGTTCGGTTTTCCGCAATTTTTTCCATTCCTCTATGTAAATAACCCAATATTGGTTCACAGTCAATAACGTCTTCACCGTCTAAAGTCACAATGAGTCGAAGAACACCGTGCATTGATGGGTGGTGGGGACCCATATTGACTAGCATAAGGTCTTTGCTTGGAGCTGGTCCAGTCATAAGTTTTTCCTCGATTCATTTTTCCATGAATTGCCGAAAACACAAATAAGTTGATTAAAATGGAATATCTAACAAAATGCAATATCTAAGAAATCAAATAATTCGAAATTACTTTTTAAATTAACGAGTTTTTGACTCCCGAATATCCAATTGCTTAATTAATTCTTTATAATGTATTCTATTTTTCTTTGACAAATAAGACAGTAACCCTTGGCGTTTTCCCAGAATTTTACGTAGACCCCTTTGAGATAAATAGTCTTTTTTGTGCAATTCCAAATGTGAAGTAAGTCTTCGTATCTTATTCGTGAAACTTAATACTTGAAATTCAACAGACCCCTTTTTTTTTTCTTCTTTCGAAATAACTGGGATCAATGTGTTTTTTATCATAAAAAAAAATTCCTTATAGTTTTAGATATTATATATATATATATTTTATTTATTGATGAGTAATAATATCAAATTAGCATTGTCACTGATTTCTATTTTGTTTTGTAGTTCACCAAATTTCGATTTTGATTTTTGTCAAATAAAATACTAATACTCAATCCTTTTTTAAAAATGGAATTAAGATATAAAAAGGATGGTATATTTTTACACACACAAAAAATACTTAGACTGAAAATACAAATTTCAATAAGAAAATATTATTGATTAATTTGTATATTTACATTGAATTTAAGTGATATTCTGTATCAAAACGTAAGATAACGCAGATTATTTTTCTTTTTTCTTCCTATACTAAATATATAGTACATATATTGTTAAAATCTCGCATTAATGAATTTGCAATTGTAGATACATATATATTCGGACCATACTAAAACGACTGCCATTATTTGTATCAAACCAATAACGATTCATACAAGCTAAATCTTCTAATCGATAATTGGGCCAAAGAAATAGTTTTAATTTAATTAGATTATTATTATATCTATCAAGATGTTTATTTTTATCTAAAACGTGAACACGATTTTTCACTCTATTTGGATTATAAAATGCTTTATTTCTATGGATATTTTTTCCATTCTTAGAATTGAAACAACTTCGAATTCTAAACTCTCTACAAACTCTAGGGGAAAAAAGATTTTCAGGAATAAGGAAATCATCATTTTTTTTATATCGATTTTCAGTCCTTTTTTGATGTATTGCAATGGGTTCATCAAAACTATTCTTATCCCCATAGCTTTTTTCTTGGTTTCTTTGAAATTGATTCTTATGAACTAATGAAACACCTATAGTTTGATACATAATAAATTGTCCATCATTTTTTACGGATAGACGAACTGGTTGGATAATCAATATTCCCTTTTTGATCAATTTTGTAAGAGTTAAATCCTTCTGAATTATAAGAATATCCAGACGAATTTCTCCCCTTTGAAGAGAGGATAGCGCAATTTCTCTTGGGTTTTTTAATCTAAGCAGGAGACAATATACGTTTATGTTATTCATCATTCTTTGATTTACAGAATTATTCCATTTTAATTGAAAACACAAATATCTTTTTAGTAAGAAATCAAGTTCTACTTCGGTATTTTTCTTGTAGTGTTTTTTATTTGTACCATTTTTCAGATCTAATTCTGCATACTCTTCTTGAACATATTTTTCTCGGTTTGACATAATTGATTCAAGATCCTCTTTGGCCATGGATTCTCTTTCGACTTGGTTTTTTTTTATTTCAAATTCAAGAGTTTGTTCATTTGATGATATAAAAATATATATATTTTTTTTTTCAATGATATTTTTACTAAAAATATCATTTACATTCCAATTAAAAAAAAAGAATTTAATTGGTATGATCCGCGGGTTAATCCTATATGCATTATAAAGTTTTACAATTTCCGGGAAGAACCAAAGTTGAAAATTCGATATGGAACAACTTAGTATTTCTTCATTCATTCCCATCCAATCAAAAAAAACGTTCTTATCAATTTGATCAATTATTTTATAATAATAAACCCCAGGTTTAGTATTTTTATTACTGTTGGTATCCGCCTCAATATTGATCCAGGACGATATTGAGTCCTTCTTTTTAAGACCAAAATTTACAATTTCACAATCAAAAAATTTTCTATCCGAATTTTTATTAATAGATAGAACTTCTACTAGATAATTATTGATAGGGATATATTCTAGCATATCAAATAATTTTTTTTTATCGGTATTGTAAATAGAATCCATTTTTTTCTTATTATTTACTTGTACTGGTAATCCATAACTATATGAATCCTTTTTATCTTCGTAATTAAGAGATTTATATGATAAGAGATTATATATATAGTCTTTTTGCAAATTATTTTTTTGATTGGGTAATGCGTAGTATGTTTCAAAATCATTTTTTTTTTTATACGGAATTAAGCGATTTTTTTCATAGGAATCACATTTTGTTAAAGACATATTTTTGAACGTACGACCTTCATTGACTCTATTTCGAAATTTTTTAGGTATTAATCTGCCCCATTTAATGGGATATGAATCGTATTCATAATAACCTTCTAACCGGTTTTTCCATTGATTCATTCCAGTATTTTGAAAATTCTTTTGTTTAAACTCGGAATGAAATATTCTTTGTACTTCAACAAAATAATCTTTTATGTCATTCTTAAGAAAAAAAGATGTTCCGTGATATTGAAAGATGGATCTTAACTTAGATAAGTTAATAACTTCGGTTTGTGATAATTTGTAAAATACATATGCTTGAGACAAGTATGATAAATAAAAAAAAATATTTTTTTTTTTAATATAAAAAACTGATTTATTTATAGTTTCAATAAAGTGAGTTATATTTTTATTTTTTTTATCAATTATTTTTGGATTTGTTTTATCATTGGAAATGTATTTTTTGATTATTGATTCAATCAAAAGTTGTGCATTAATTCTGGGGATATTAATCATCCCTAAAAAGATATATATATATATCTTTTCATTCAAAACTTTTATAAACTGGTGGAATTTACCAATTAATTCAATATTTCTTTTTTTGAAAATTTTCCATTTTATGTTGGCTGATTGTAATCTTTTATGATCAGAACTCATTTTATTAGGACTAATATTT